AATTTAATAAATAGAAATATAGAAGTTAAGTATATAATATAAGTATATAACTAATATAGAACTAATATCTATTTAATATTCAATCTTAAATCATTCAGAATTTATTTCTTATTCTATTTGTTTCTTATTCTAAAAAAAAAATATAGAAACAAATAAATATATATAAATGGAAATAATATATAAATAGAAATATAGATCTAAATATATTGATATTGCGTCCAATAGGATTTGAACCTATACCAAAGGTTTAGAAGACCTCTGTCCTATCCATTAGACAATGGACGCTTTTCGCATTTTTTTGACTTTCCAATTATTCAAAAAATAAAGAATGTGCGAAATCTTTTTCGCAATTGTGTCTGAATTCACTTCAATAACAAAAGTTATTGAAGTGAATTCAGACACAATTCTATTAGACAATTCTAAGAGACAAAATTGTCTCTAATAAAAAGGGGTAAATCTAGAGCGGGTAGCGGGAATCGAACCCGCATCGTTAGCTTGGAAGGCTAGGGGTTTTAGTCGACGTCGATTCATCATTTTTATATTTTTAACGTCTCTAATTCAAAACCGAACATGAAACTTTGGTTTCATTCGGCTCCTTTATGATGGATGGAGAAATTCACAGATAAAATAACACGGGAACGAAATAAAAATTTGACCCATAACATCTATGTTAGCTTTTTTTCCGTCTGGGTGCTTTCACAGAAAAATTTGCTTTCTAGATAATCCTTCTAGAAGATAGAAAAGGAAAACTCGAACAATCTTTCTAGTTACTTCTAGTTACTTCGTTCTTTATTTCTATTAAACGGAATCCTTAGGAAAAGTATTTTGTTCCCACCGAGCTAAAACAATGTGTCGATGTCTCTAGTAAACCAAAGTTCTCGTTTAATAGCTATTTTGCTTCAATTTATTCTATACAAAACAATGAATAGAACTGAAGATTTAGTTACGATTAGAAAGAAACTTTTCTAGCTTTATCCATGGATCCTCTTGTCATACTTATTGAATTGTAAATAGTCATCCAATTCAAAAATTATGTTTCGTAATTTTATAATCCAATTTTGTAATTGATTATAGTCCTTGGGTACAAATTACGAGAATCTATAATCTTTCTTGAATCTTTCATTCAAAGGTAAAGGACTAAATCCTTTTAAGAAATAAAGTTTTTGATCGGAAAATGAATCAAACCGAGAGACCCTTTAACTATTAAGAGACCCTTTAACTATTAAAGGGATTAAAGGAACGAATCACACTTTTACCACTAAACTATACCCGCTACAATGCAATTATTGCATAGAAATTGATCTTTTGTCGACCAAAGTAATCGGGGATGTAATCAAAATAAATAAGATCAGAAAAAATACTGAAAAAATTAGAAAATTATAGCGTTGACGCGTAGACCTAATGAAATTAGGAAAAGAGGATTCTATTTTATTTATTTTTGTTAAAAAAAAAATAACAAGCACATTTTTTTTTTTCAATTTCAAATCAAATAAATGATTTTTATCTAAAAATACATGGGATGATTCTTTTTAATAAAAAAATTAACAAATAAAATAAAGGCCCGGCTGGGGACTGACCAGGCCAGGCTGTGGAAATAAAAAAGACCTTTTTACTCGTATTTGGACGAGACAAAATAAATAAAAATTCTCTATTTCTATTATTGTAGTTTTATTTATCTCTCTTTCGAGTTCGAGCCTTTTCTTTTCTTTATCGAATTCTTTATCTAAATGGAATTACTGAGAAAGTTCTATAAAAAAGAACTTAGTATATTGTATGTAATAATTATACAATAAAATAAAAATTATCTAAAATATATATACAATAAATATATAAAATAAAATAAAATAATAATCTATACAAAAAATCAAAAAAAAAAAAGAAAGTAAGAATAAAGTGGAGAAGGGTTTATTACTTTTTGTGTAATGTAACCTAGTAAGTATAAGTATCCCTTTTTTTTTTTTCGATTAGGAGAGATGGCTGAGTGGACTAAAGCGTTGGATTGCTAATCCATTGTACGAGTTAGTCGTACCGAGGGTTCGAATCCCTCTCTTTCCCTTTCTCCTTTTTATGATGTGGAATAGATAAAATCCTAATAAAATTAGAATATTTCTACTAATCAAATTAAAATAAAGCAATAAAAAAGAATCAAATAAAGCAAGAAAAAAATTTATTTTTTATTCTTCACGTCCCGGATTACGTCCTGGATCATTAGATAGGAATCCAAATATGAAGAGAGAAACAAAGAATATAACTACAGTGTAGACAAAAAGTTTGAGAGTAAGCATTACACAATCTCCAAAATCTTACTTTTTTTTTTGAAAAAAAAAAGAGAATAGATTCTCTATTTTTATACCACACATCTAATTTTGATACCAAGAAATCAAGTGATTTATATTTTATTTCTAGAAATAAAATATAAAAGAGTTTTCGTTTTCAGAAATTTATTTGTAATTTATTTGTAATAAGATAATAGTTGAGTCTTTCATATTACTTTCTTTCATATTCCTTTCATATTGACAAATATTTTCATACCAACATTTCGATATTGTCTTGCGGTGAATTCTATGAATTCTAATCTAATAGGTTCTTTCGTTCCGGGAAAAAGGGATAAAAATTAGGAAATAGAATGATCAAGATTTAGCATGATTACCAAAAAAATTTCATGTTAGAATTGAGAGTTCGTTCATACGTAAAGATTTATTTGATCTTTTTAATTGTTGGAATGATAAAAATCATGAATTTTTCTAGGACAGTCTTAAGGATTTCATCGAAAACTTACAGCTGCTTGCCAAACAAAGGCTAAGAGAAAAAAGAGAACAGGTATTACGGGCATAATGTCTACGATTGGATTCAAAAAGGCGTAGGCCTCCGGCAATTTGGCAACTAAAAAAGTGCTTGAAAAAAGCGTAGAATTAAAACAGATACAGATCAAATTTAATATATTAAGCATAACAAAAAATTGGTATTCTTGTGGATAATTTTATTTTGATTGAGTTATTAATAGATTTTTGATATAAGGAAAAAAAAGAAAGATAGTCTAAAAAGACTTTGTTGAACTTACTCAATCAAAACTCCTTTAATTCTCTTGTGAGAATTAAAGAAATCATATTTTCATACAATATCTTAATTGAATTCTATGTAATGATCAATAAATTCAGTTTGATTTGCTATCTACACGTGTTAAAACCCTAGCACTAATGTAATCTATATTTGATTTAGGCTGAAATTGAATTGACGAACAACCAATAGCAATACTACTCTTTTAGTAGTATTGCATAGAAATCGAAATGGGGCGTAGCCAAGCGGTAAGGCAACGGGTTTTGGTCCCGCTATTCGGAGGTTCGAATCCTTCCGTCCCAGAATATAGTCATTACAGAATCAATCTTGTATTGCCTTTTGAAACTTAAATCATCTTTCTGTTTCAGATTCAAATATTGATATTGAATTAAAAATAAAATATTGAAGTGAAAAGAATTTGATTCTTCTTTCTTATTTTTTCTTTTTCATAAAAAAAAGAGGAAGAGTTTATTTTTCATCATTTCAACCGAATTAAAATAAGATCCATTTGCTTGTTTGTGTGTGATCCGAATAAGTAAGGTGGAACCATAGATTCTAAGAATCTCAATTAAAAAACAAATAAAAAAAATCTGTTATTTATTAAAAAAATTCAAAAATATATATAGAAACATAGATTTCTATTAGAATTTGTATTGTATATATATATATATACAATCTAATACGGGATTCATTTGAATTCTGACTGAAACTTTTTCTTCGTAAATTCACTATTTCATTCATAGAGAAAGAAAAAGTATAGATTACTATATACTGACTGAACTATGACTATTCATTATTCCATAATTGAATCAATTACATACTGATTCCAAACTAAAGGAATGTTATGGTAAAACTTCGTTTAAAACGATGTGGTAGAAAGCAACGCGCGACTTGAATTGAAGGACATGATCTGCTGTGGATTTTTTGATCCGCCACTTTTTATATGGGGTATAGGTGCTCTTGGCTCGACATTTTTTGTTCTATTTTACTATTTTACTATTTTACTAGAGTCCTTTTTTTTGGAATCTCAAAAATAGTACAGGATGGAGCTCGAGGAGAATAGAAAGTATTTATTCCTTTCTCAGGTCTCAGGAGTAAGGATCTAGGGTTAGTGCGAATCAATAAGTTGGAACAACTTCGTAAGTATTTTTGTGTGTTTTTTTTTTTTTCAATGTTTATATTAAAATTAAAAAAAAAAAATCCCTTTCAAGCAATTTTCAAATTTTTTTTTAATTGTAAAATTATTTGGATCAAAAGTTTATCATGCGTGAATCAAGCGTTTGTATGATTCTTTGATAGAAAAGAAATCATAAACAAAATAAGGGGCTTGTTGCTGCCCTTTTTTAATAAAACGATTCAAGATCACCGAAGTAATGTCTAAACCCAAAGATTCAAAGTAAGGATAAAGAATCCTGGAACAAGGAAATCCTGTTTTCAATTGTTTGAACAACTAAATCAGAATGAAGAATCAAAATTGATTCTAAAAAATGAGACAAACAAAAAAAGGGTTAGAGACCACTCAATAACAGGAATACTTAAGGATTCTCTGTTGAGATATTTGAGAGTTATTCAACTTGAGTTATGAGAGTACGAATGTTACGAATGTTTTTTTTTTTGAAAAAAAAAACATTTAGGATTTAATTACTGTCTAATTGATTTGATGTTTTTAGTAATCTATTTAATATTCTAATTTTATACAGAGAGTTAACTTCTACTCATTTAATTCTTTTTTTTCTCGAGCCGTATGAGGAGAAAACCTCTTATACGTTTCTAGGGGGGGTTATTCATCTACATTACATCTATCCCAATGAGCCGTTTATCGAATCGTTGCAATTGATGTTCGATCCCGAAGAGAAGGAAGAGATCTTCGGAAAGTGGGTTTTTATGATCCGATAACTAATCAAACCTATTTAAATCTTCCTGTTATTCTCGATTTCCTTAAAAAAGGGGCTCAACCTACAGGAACAGTTCATGATATTTCAAAAAAGGCAGGGGTTTTTACAGAATTTAGTCTTAATCAACCGAATCAACCGAAATTAAATTAATGAAATATAAAAAAAGTTTTTAAAATATAAAAAAAAGGCGTGAAAGACTCGTATATAGCTTGGTATCAAATTTGATCTACTCTTTTTGTTCCTCCTCTTTCGTTTTGTTCATTTATATTTAATGGAATTTCTATTTATTTCTATTTAGTATTCCTACTTTAGTAGGAATACTAAATAATACCATGCTAATAAATACTATGTTCTATAATCATAAAAAGATATATAAAAAATAAAAAAAAAATATATATATACAATATATATTTTTTTGATTTCTAATTTTATTCATAAAAATGCATAAAAAAATACGTAAAACAAGGCGATAAAGAAAAAAATGAAAAAGAAAGAAATGAATCTAAAAAAAATAGAAAAAAGATTTTATTTTCCATTACTTTAACTGGGTTAGTTTTCATTCATTAGAGATTAATTACGAACTAACAAGCCGAGGGATTAAGCTTTTTATTTATTTATTTTTCTATTATTTTGGCATATTTTAAATTGTCAATCATATTGACAACAGTGTATCGACTAAATATAATTCGATCATAGATAAATAGATCTATTTATCCCCGACCCACAATGGATGGATTTGGTTTTTTTGATTTTATTTCCTACTTCTACTTTACTGGATTCAAATAATAGGTTCTTTTTATTTTCTGTGATACAAGAAGTCTTTTTTTTTTTAGTGAACAAAAAACTGAATAAATAACATAAAAATAAGAGTGAAATTTGAAATTTCATTTTTTTTTTATGTTCAGAATTTATTAGAACTTTTAATTTCAATTGATTAGATTTCTTGCGAATTTAGTTTAATGCTTTTATTGCGTTGCTAAATTCAATTTATTATTATTAATTGAATTTATTTTTATTCTTTATTCTGGTTGTATCTACATATTTGAAGTACTTTGTTTTTTTGGGTTGCTAACTCAACGGTAGAGTATTCGGCTTTTAAGTGCGACTAGCATCTTTTACACATTTGTATGAACAAAAGGATTCGTCCAGATCCCCGGTAGAGTTTGTAAGACCACGACTGATCCTGAAAGGAATGAATGGAAAAAACAGCATGTCGTATCAATGGAGAATTCAGATCTAATTTTTATTGATTTCCTGATTGGTACAATCTTGTGCTTGTGTTTGAACGGAACAAAAAAATGAAATTCAAAGTTGGGTCGAGTGAATAAATATAAATGGATGAATAAAAAACTCTGTTTCCCTGATTCCAGGAAAACAAAAAAAAAACGAGCTTCCATTCGTAATTTGAAAAATTACCCGATCTAATTAAATGTTAAAAATAGATTAGTGCCTAATACGGGTATGGGAAGGTATTTTTTTCTTACGTGTTATTATCAATTTTTTTTTTCATGAGTCCTAACTATTTGTTTTTTCCTATTCTGTTTGGGTTGGAGATGGATGTGTAAAAGAAGCAGTATATTGATAAAAAAAGATAGATATTTCCAAAATCAAAAGAGCGATTAGGTTAAAAAAAAATAAAGGATTTCTAATCATCTGGTTTTGTTATTTTATAATGAACATAAACCTATTAAAGATAGAGAATCCGTTTAGGAGTCTACCTGTTTATGAGGTATCTATTGCTTTTGGAGTCTAATACCTTGTTTTGACTGTATCGCACTATGTATCATTTCAGAACTCAAGAAACTAAAGACTTTACCTTGAGTTCAAATCAAATTCCAATCAAAATGGAGGAATTTCAAGGATATTTAGAATTGGATGGAGTTCGGCAACACAATTTTCTATATCCACTTTTTTTTCGGGAGTATATTTATGTCCTTGCTTATGATCATAGTTTAAATAGATTAAATAGAAATAGATCCATTTTCTTGGAAAATGCGGATTATGACAAAAAATATAGTTCACTTATTGTGAAACGTTTTATTTTTCGAATGTATGAACAGAATCATTTGATTATTTCTACTAAGGATTTTAACAAAAATCCCTTTTTTGGGCATACCAATCTTTTCTATTATCAAATGATATCCGCCTTATTTGCATTTGCAGTGATTGTGGAAATTCCACTTTCTCTAAGATTAGTATCCTCCTTCGAAGGAAAACAACTAGCAAAATCTCATAATTTACAATCAATTCATTCAATATTTCCCTTTTTCGAAGACAAATTAACACATTTAAATTATGTGTTAGATGTACTAATACCTTACCCTATCCATCTAGAAATCTTGGTTCAAACCCTACGTTACCGGGTAAAAGATGCTTCTTCTTTACATTTATTGCGGTTCTGTCTCTACGAGTATTGTAATTGGAAGAATTTTGATATTCAAAAAAAATCCATTTTGAATCCAAGATTTTTGTTGTTCTTATATAATTATCATGTATGTGAATACGAATCCATCTTATTTTTTCTACGCAAGCAGTCTTGTCATTTACG